ATTATGGATTTCTGACCACATTTTCCATAGGGCCCTCTTATCTCTTCCTTCTCCGAGCTCAGGTTATGGAAGAAAGAAAAGAAGGAACCGAGAAGAAGGTATCAGCGATAACAGGTTTTATTACAGGACAGCTCATGATGTTCATATCGATCTATTATGCGCCTCTGCATCTAGCATTGGGTAGACCTCATACAATAACTGTCCTAGCTCTACCGTATCTTTTGTTTCATTTCTTCTGGAACAATCACAAAAACTTTTTGGTTTATGGGTCTACTACCAGAAATTCAATGCGTAATCTCAGCATTCAATGTATATTCCTGAATAATATCATTTTTCAATTTTTGAACCATTTCATTTTACCAAGTTCAATGTTAGCCAGATTAGTCAACATTTTTATGTTTCGATGCAACAACAAGATGTTATTTGTAACAAGTAGTTTTTTTGGTTGGTTAATTGGTCACATTTTATTCATGAAATGGATTGTATTGGTATTAGTCTGGATAGGGCAAAATCATTCTATTAGATCTAATGTACTTATTCGATTTAACAAATACATTATGTCTAAATTGAAAAATTTGATGGCTCGAATATTTAGTATTCTCTTATTTATTACCTGTGTCTACCATTTAGGCAGAATACCATCGCCCATTCTTACTAATAAACTCAAAAAAACTTCCGAAATGAAGGGGATTCAAAAAGAGTCACAAGATGTATTTACCGAAGAATACCTTTTTTCCGAAAAAAGGGGGGCTCTAGACAAAATTGATGAAACGAAAGAGATAGAGGATGAATTACATTTTATTAAAGCTACATGTTCTCTGGATGAAAATAAAGAAAAGGCCGCTATGGTGAAATTTGGTAAACACGCTGCTCTTAGGAAGCAGTGCTACAGCATCTCGGTTCGAGCCCGAGTAGCGGCATGACCTCTTTTAATCTAAAATGAATAGGATAATAAATCCAACTTATAGTATTCATATTTTTGTCTCCTTATTTTTTCATTATTCATATGTAATTTATAAATTATTTATGCTATTTTCTACTTTTGAACATATATTAACTCATATATCCTTTTCTATTGTTTCAATTTTAATTCCAATTCATTTTCGAATATTATTAGTAGATGAAATCGTAGAATTATATGATTCTTCAGAAAGGGGCATGATAGCAGGATTTTTTTGTTTAACAGGATTATTAGCAAACCGTTGGATTCATTTTGGGCATTTCCCATTAAGTGAGTTATCCGAATCATTAATCTTCCTTTCATGGGGTTTTTTCATTATTCATCTGATTCTGTATTTAAAAAAAGAAAAAAAAAACTTAAGTTCAATAATAAAGATAGGTGTCATTTTTACTCAAGGTTTTGCTACTTCTGATCTTTTAAGCCAAATGCATAAATCCGTAATATTAGTACCCGCCCTTCAATCCCAATGGTTAATGATGCATGTAAGTATGACCCTATTGGGCTATGCATCTCTTTTATGTGGATCCTTATTATCAGTAACACTTTTAGTCATTACATTTCAAAAGAGCATAATTATTTTTAGTAAAAGCAATTTTTTATTAACTAATACATTCTACTTTCAAAACAAAAATGAAAGGATAAAAAATGTTTTACAAAGCACTTCCGTTTTTTCGATTAGTAATTTTTATAAGTCTCAATCGATTCAACAATTAGAACAGTGGAGTTATCGTGTTATTAGTCTAGGCTTTTTTTTTTTAAGTATAGGTATTCTGTCGGGAGCTGTGTGGGCTAATGAAGCATGGGGGTCATATTGGAATTGGGACCCAAAAGAAACTTGGTCATTTATTACTTGGATTATATTCACGATTTATTTACATACTCAAACAAATACAAATTTGAAAGGGAAAAATTCTGCAATTATAGCTGTTATAGGCTTTCTTCTAATTTGGGGATGCTATTTTGGGATTAATCTATTAGAAATAGGGCTGCACAGTTATGGTTCATTTCTATTTTAATCTAATTGAATAAAGAGCTTTATAAATATAAACACAAAACATATGTTACAATTTCAATTTTTTAATTAACTAAAAAAAAAACAGGTGTAATATCCATAAATTCATCATAAGGGATTCTTCATCAAAAAACCTATATTCAATCCTATATCAATCGATATTGATATATAGAATTCCCACTACGAATATCTACTTTTTATTTTATTATTCGTAATTGACTATTTATTATATTAACTTGACTCCTAATATATTTTTAACATAAAAAAAAGATGTATACTACACTTGAACCAATAAAACCCATACTCAAAAAATATATATATATTATAATTATGAAGTACGGATTTTATTGGTAAAAAAATAAAAAACATTTTATTTACAATTTTAAAAACTATCAACTGTTAATAAGCTAGACCCATGCTGCGAGTTGTTTCATAACATAAATAAACTCGAACACTCAAAAAATCCGTTGGGCAAGCGGATTCGCATCTTTTACAACCGACACAGTCCTCCGTTCTTGGAGCAGAAGCAATTTGCTTAGCTTTACAGCCGTCCCAAGGTATCATTTCTAATACATCCGTAGGACATACTCGGACACATTGAGTGCACCCGATACATGTATCATAAATCTTTACTGAATGCGACATTGGATCTAATCTATAATATAAAAATAGTGTCAAACATTAAAAAATTTCGATCTAATAAACTTGTAAATGAATCATATATTTAGATACCAGATGAATCAATGATTTATCAAAATTTTTAATCAATAGATATAAAGTAGCTTTAGAAAATGTTAATAAACTCGTATTGTTATATTTAATAAATGAATTGTTTACCGGGTGTGAACTTTATTTTTATTAATTATATCATTAATATTAAAAAAGTCAATAGTTATAATCTTAATTTTACCAAAACCATAAATTCTGTTATGATGTATATAATGAGTAAGAACACATATATGAAAAATTTATCATCAACGAATTTTCAACTGTGGATACATATATATCCTTAATATACTGAAACGAATGCTGTTATTGGTATCAAACCAATATCTATTTATACAAGTAAAATCCTCTAATTGAAAATTGGTCCAAAGGAAAAACTTCAATTTATTTAATTTTTTTTTTTCGTTTGTCCTATTAAAAAATATTTTATTTTTATTTAATTTTTTTGTTTTCTTTAAATTGAAACAAATTAAAATTCTAAATTCTCTACAACGTCTAGATGATAAAATAGTTTCAGGAATAACTAAATCATTAAAATATGAGTGTAAATAAAAACGAAAATTTTGATGTTGTGCAGTTGATTTTTTTTTTTTTTTTATATATAATATTTTGTTTATTTGATTTGTTTGGTGTTTGTTCTTATAAAAACATGAAATACGTACGATTTTATAAATAATAAATTTTCTATTTTTTTTTACAGACAGACGAATTGGTTCGAGAATGAATATTCCTCTTTTCATCGATTCGGTAAAAATTAATTTATTCTGAATCAACATTATATCTAGACTCATTTCTTCTCTTCGAATAGAAGATAGAGACATTTCTTTTGGATTTAGTGTATTTATAAGTCTAAGTAGGAAACAATATATTTTAATATTGTTAATTATTTTTTTCTTCATAAGATTATCCCATCTCAATTGAAAAATCAAACAGCTTTTTAGGAAGATATCTAATCCTGTTTTTGTATTATTCTTGTATTGTGTATTTTTTGTTTCATCCAATGATATAATTTTTTTTTTTTTTTTACTTTCATTAATTTTTATATTTTCAAAAAAAAAAAAAAGCGATTTGATTGGGATAACCCAAGATTTAATCTTATAATCATTGTAAAATAGTACAAATTTTTGTAAAAACCAAAGTTCCATATTCAATATCGACTTACTTAGTATTTTATTATCCCTTTTTTGATAAATTGTAAGAAAAAAAAAATATTTATTATCCAAAATATATATATATTTTTTTAAAGAAAAATAAAGAATTTTACAGTCAACATATTTTGTATTCAACCTTTTATCTATATCTCTAATATTATTATTATCGTATCCTCGATAATTATTTAAAAAATTTTTGATAGGTATATTCCGTATTTTATCGAGTAATTTGTTTTTATCTGTGTTAGAATTGATAAAAGTTTTTTTTTTTTTTACTTGTAATTTTTCTTGTAATGGTGATCTAGACATATAAATAAAGCGAGCCGCCTTATTTTCATAATTATAATATAAATAGTATAAATATGATAAAAAATCATATCTATAGTGTTTTTTTAAATTAAAGTTTTGATCTGACACTAAAGTTTTTTCATAATAAGATTGTTTGTCGTGCTGAATTAATGAGGATTTGTCATATAAATATTTCAAATTTTTATTTTGAATTGTCGAATTCCAATTGCGCCATTTTTGTGGTACTAATCGAGACCATATAATTGGTGATACATAGTAGTGATAATAATACTTTATATTTTTATGTATTAATTTTGGGTCCCAATCGCAATACAGGATTCCTTGTGTTATAACAAACGTTGGAATTATATTCTTAAGAAAAACAGACGTTCCGGGATATTGAAGTACATATTTTAACTTATCTAAGTAACTAATTGGAATGTGTGATAATTTATAAAACACATATGCTTGTGACAAGGAAGATAATCCAAACGGAATAGTTGAATTTTTATCATTTTTATTAAACAAATTTTTTATAGTTGAAATAAACCGAATTGTTATTTTGTTTGTTTGCTCAACTCTTTCTTGATTTTTTTTATTATTGTAAATGTACTTATTAAAACTTTTATATAAAAATAAATAAATATTTATGTATATATCTTTTATAAAATATTTTAAAATTTTATAAAAATTTAATTTTGATTCGTAAATAAATCGATAATTTTTTATTTTTAGTATTTCCGCAAGAATTTTTAGCAATTTTTTTAATTTTAATTCGATTAGATCGACTCGTTTATTATTCTTTTTTTTATTAGGATAAATCTGTATAGTTATAAATCCGTTTTTATTGTGTTTTTTTTTTTGTTTTGTTTTATCAATCAGATCCTTCATTTTATTCTTTGTCGATAATTTTTTTTTCGAATCTTGAATTATATGATTTTTTATTAGAGAATCCTTTTCTTTTTTGGTTTGACTTGATTGATATACTTTTTTTTTTAACTTGAATATATTATTTTCTTTTAGCAAGTTTTTTGTTTTTCTTATTAAAATTAAAAGGAACTCATTTGTTATAAATTGGGGTGTAAAAATTTTTTTTTTAAATTTTCTACATTTTTTTTTTAGTCTTTTAAAGATGGGTTCACAGAAGGAAGGTCGTTTTCGGGGAGGACCAAACGGCATTTCAGCTTCCATTCCCCAAACTGTTAAAAATAAAAAATCCTCCTTTTTTATTTTCCTTGGATTCCTATGAAAGTATCGGAGCTTAGATCTGTACCAAGGTTTTAAGTGGAAGGGAAATAAAACCTTAATTTGAATTCCATCTGTTAACCAGTTTTTCGGAAATTCTCTTTCTGATAATTGAACCCCATTATAGGTACATTTAACATGTATCTCTCTATTCCATTTGTTTAAATCCTCAGACCATTCGGGAAATTGAAATACTAGCATCCGACCGATATTCTTAGCTAGTATTAATGAAGGTAATATAATATATTTTCTAAGAATGGATTGGGTTACTAACATGCAACCTCTCATTACTTGAGCAAGTGGAATGGTATCCCAAGTTTCTGCTATTTCTATACACGCTCTTTCTTCTATTTTGTACTTTTTGCTTTTAGTTATTTCTTTTATCTCCTCTTCTTTATAATCCGAAATTTTTAGTTTTGCCCTTTTCTTAATTGTCTTTCTAAAAATAAATTTAATCAGTTCATAAATTTCAAAATACAAAAACGAGAGTTTATTATATTTTCGTTCTAAAAAAAGCGGAGAATGTGGGTTGGTTTGAAACAGTTCCCAAATAACCGTTTTACGCCTTTGAGTTCGCCTAGAACCTTTGATTATATTTCGGCGAAAATCCGATTGGTGTGAATAACGTATCAAAGCCACCTCCTCGGTATTTGTCTGTTTATCGGTAAAAATAATTACACGTTTGGCTTTTCTTGAGCGAATACCATGATCCTCGGCTAATCGGTCTTCCGCATTTCCCCTTTCCTGTTGTTCTAACTCATCGATTAATTTGTATGACCAATGAGATACTTTTTTACGTATTTCTTTTACTCTACTCAATTTTTTTAGAATGGGTTTTGTATGATTATTATTTATAACTACATGGAATAAAAATTTTAAAAATTTATCTTGCTCTTCTGAACCCCCCTTTCTATTTGTCGGAAATAAAATAAGTCCTTGAAAATTGAAAATGGGTGTTGGTTCTTTCGAAAATTCATCAATTAATGTTAACAAATGATTTATTTTTTTTAATAATAAGTTTTTATCAAATAAAAAGGGCGTTTTATGTTCAAATTCTTTAGAACCGGTAACAAGTATACTATAAATCTTATTTATAAAAAAGGTTTCATTTCTCCTTACATTTATACTTAAACGTGAAACCCATTTTTTTAGTGTTTCACGAAAAGGTCGGTTCAAGAAAGAATCATATATTTTAGGCAAGTATTTTTTTTTTTTATCACAATTACATAATCTAGTCTTTTTTTCGAGTATATCCATAAAAAGTAATTCTTTGTCTATAGTTTCAATTCTATTTATAGTCTCATTGATTTGTTTATTCCTTTTGTATTCTATAGTATAAACCCAATAATTATATGATTTATTAGAAGAACAAATTTTGAGTGCTGATTCATTCAAAGATATTTGTCGTTGTATCATTCCCAAAAAAGTTAATAAACTAAATAGATATGTAAAAGAAATTTTTAGTTTTCCATCACTTTGACATGTATAAAAAAAATATTGTGACATTTCATTTCTTACAGCATTTTCAAATTGATCGTTTTTTATATATCGTAGTGGGTAATTCCATCTTTTATAGTCGAAAACAAGAGTAACAAAAGGCTTTTCAAACCAAAACTTCCTAAGAGCAGCGTGTTTACCAAATTTCACCATAGCGGCCTTTTCTTTATTTTCATCCAGAGAACATGTAGCTTTAATAAAATGTAATTCATCCTCTATCTCTTTCGTTTCATCAATTTTGTCTAGAGCCCCCCTTTTTTCGGAAAAAAGGTATTCTTCGGTAAATACATCTTGTGACTCTTTTTGAATCCCCTTCATTTCGGAAGTTTTTTTGAGTTTATTAGTAAGAATGGGCGATGGTATTCTGCCTAAATGGTAGACACAGGTAATAAATAAGAGAATACTAAATATTCGAGCCATCAAATTTTTCAATTTAGACATAATGTATTTGTTAAATCGAATAAGTACATTAGATCTAATAGAATGATTTTGCCCTATCCAGACTAATACCAATACAATCCATTTCATGAATAAAATGTGACCAATTAACCAACCAAAAAAACTACTTGTTACAAATAACATCTTGTTGTTGCATCGAAACATAAAAATGTTGACTAATC